GCCGATCTATTCAATGCCGGAATCCGACCTGCTATTAATGTCGGTATTTCTGTTTCCAGAGTTGGATCCGCAGCTCAAATTAAAGCCATGAAACAAGTAGCCGGCAAATTAAAATTGGAACTAGCACAATTTGTGGAATTAGAAGCCTTTGCACAATTTGCTTCTGATCTCGATAAAACTACTCAGAATCAATTGGCAAGAGGTCAACGATTACGCGAGTTGCTTAAACAATCCCAATCAGACCCTCTCGCGGTGGAAGAACAGATAGCTACTATTTATACCGGAGCGAATGGATATCTAGATTCGATAGAACTTGGACAGGTAAAGAAATTTCTCGGTCAGTTACGCAACTACTTAAAAAAGAATAAACCTCAATTTAAAGAAATTATATCTTCTACCAAGACATTCACCGAGGAAGCGGAATCACTTTTGAAGGAAGTTATTCAGCAACAGATCGAACTGTTTTTACTTCAAGAACAAACATAAATTTCTCACTTTTTTCTATTCTTAGTACAAGAATAATCGTTGAGAAATAGTTCTAATTCGAATGATTCAAAAAAGGTTTCTTGGTATAGCCATTTTAAAAATGGATGTAAATAAATTGCGTCCAATAGGATTTGAACCTATACTAAAGGTTTAGAAGACCTATGTCCTATCCATTAGACAATGGACGCTTTTCATTCCTATTTTCTTCTTTTGTATTCTTAGTTCATATAAAAGATATTACCGGGAAAATCCTTTATAGAAAAAAGGATGTATATCTAAATTGATGGTGCATGTATTTATAATACATAATATGTAGCGGGTAGCGGGAATCGAACCCGCATCGTTAGCTTGGAAGGCTAGGGGTTATAGTCGACGTTGGTTGATTATTTTTAACGTCTCTAATTCAAAACTGAACATGAAATTTTTATTTCATTCGGCTCCTTTATGGAAGATTGATGTATTCATAGAGAAAGAATTACATCCATAACATCTATGTCAGCCTTTCTGTTTGAATGTATCCAAAACTATTTGCTTACTAGATGATCCCTCTAGAGGAGAGGGATTATATGAAATCCGTCTAGTCTAGTTACTTCGTTCTCTATTTTTACTGGCAGGATCCTGAGGAAAAGAATTTCGTTTCCACCGAGCTGAAACAATATGCGATGCGGATGGTTCTAGTAAACCAAAACCACTCTCTTCCAGCTTGTTTGGCTTCAATTTACCTTTTACAACACCAAAATAGAAGATCTAGTTACGATTGGAACTAAACTTTTGTATCTTCATCCATGGATCCTTAGTCATACTTATTCGATTGGAAGACTGGATCCAGTTCAAAAAAATTATGTTTCACGACTACATAATCCATTTTTATTTTTAATAAATAAAAATGAATTTCTAATAGGACTTTGGATACAAATCGTGAGAATGTATGTTCTTCCTCAAATATGCTATTGAGAGGTAAAGGATTAAACCTTTTTAAGAAATAAAGTTTTTGATCGGAGTATGAAAAAAACGGAGATACCCCTTCCCTTAACTATTTAAGTTTTTAATAGAACGAATCACACTTTTACCACTAAACTATACCCGCTACATATACATTATTGTATATAAATGGATTATTTGTCGAACAAAGGAGTGAGACGCAATCAAGATAGGATCCAAATTATGGTGTTGACGCATATTTAGTCCTGTTAGCCAGGGACTTAAAAGGGTAAAGGGCACAAAGCTTTTAAAATTTTCGAATTTTTAAAATAACATACATAAATTTCAATAAGACTATATATATCCTTGTTTTGTTGGATTGCTAGTATTTTCGGATTGAAGGGGTCATTGAAGCTAGACAAAAAGAGGTACGTACTGGCCTGGCCGGTACTTAACTAAGACCCGGCCTCGGCCGGGGGAATAAATCTTTCGTACAAAATCAAAGAAGTAAGGTATTCTTTCTATTGTATTGTAGATACTTGTTTCGAATCATTATCTAAATGTAATTCCTGATCAAATTCGTTCTTTATTTACTCTGAACTTACTTATTTTATATTAATGAAAAATAGGAAATTCCTAATATAAAATTTTATAATTGCATTTTATTTAATTATAAAATAATAATTTATAATATAATATTATATTAATATATATGTAATAGTAATATATATTAATATATTAATTCATAATATATGAAATATGAAAATAAAATAAAGAAAATATTGAATTCTCCGTAATTTCTTTAATTTAAATTATTTCGATTTTCTTTTCCGTTTAGAGTTTGGAGAGATGGCTGAGTGGACTAAAGCGTCGGATTGCTAATCCGTTGTACGAATTATTCGTACCGAGGGTTCGAATCCCTCTTTCTCCGCTCGCTCTGATTACTCGACCTGTTTGATACTTTCGATTTCGAACTTTCAAAAGGAATTGAAATTCCTTGAATTTATCATATCATAGGTAAATTTATAGAATAGATAAAATAATAAGAAAAGTTTAGAAAAAAAAATTATTCCTCACGTCCAGGATTACGTCCTGGATCATTAGATAAGAATCCGAAGATGAAGAGAGAAACAAAGAATATCACTACTGTGTAAACAAAGAGTTTAAGACTAAGCATTACACAACCTCCAAAATAATCTTATTTTCGAAAAAGGGAATAGATTACCTATTTTTTCTTTTCAACACATATACTATTTTGTTTAATTTGTTTGTTTAATTTTACACGACCCCCTGCAAAAAATTCAATTTTGGAAAAGAAAGTAATTTTTACGAATTTCTTTGTATTGTATGTAATAAGATTTTTCTTTCTTACTTACAACTTACAAAAAACTTCTTGTCATATCGACATTTAGGTATTGTACGGGACCTAGACCCAGTAAACTCTTTGCTCACTGAAAGGTGAGAACGAGTAAATAAGCTGATCCAAATTCATCTTTGCGGTTATTTAATATTAATATACAATAATTGAAATTTTTGAATCGAGGGTTTATTTTATAATAAGAATGTAATACTTAGTCGATCTTATTCATTTTTCGAATTTTATTATCGAATAAATCATGAATCGATTTGGATTTGGCAAAATGAGTCTATTTGGCAAAGTATTAAAAATTTCATCGAAAACTTACAGCAGCTTGCCAAACAAAAGCTAATAGAAAAAAGAAAAGAGGTATAACAGGCATAACATCTACGATTGGATTGAAAACCGCATAAGCTTCGGGCAATTTGGCAAAGAAAAAACTGTTCGAATAAAGGACAGAATTAAGACAGATACAGATTAAGCTAAAGATATTAAGCATAACAAACATTTCGTTCTTGTGTATTAGATAATTTTATTTTGATTGAATTATTTTTATAAGGGAAAAATGAAAAAGAAAGGAATTCTACTTTCATACATTATCTTAATTGAATTCTATGTAATGATCAATGAATTTTTTACATTATATATATAATTTATATGTCTTAAATCCTAGCAACAAAAATATGCTACATATGTATTTAATATGTATTTATTTTTCATATGTATTTATTATGTATTACGTATTATGTAATGTACTTTTGGGGGTATTTTTTTTTGGGGGGGGGGGGTTGACCAATAACTAATAAGACTAGTAGTCTTTACTAGTGCCAAAGGATAAAAATGGGGCGTGGCCAAGCGGTAAGGCAGCGGGTTTTGGTCCCGTTACTCGGAGGTTCGAATCCTTCCGTCCCAGATCCTATCTATCAGAAACAGAAGATAGGATCACACTGTATTCCACATAAAAATCCCACATAAAACAAAAAATCTTTAAGAGAACAAAAAGTTGTTCTGAATTCTTAGAATGTATTTTTTTTTTTTATAAATATGTTTTATTCATATGATAGAATATCGAGGTAAATAAATTTGATCCTTACTGAACTTTATCCTTATCCCAGATTTACAAAAAGTATATAGAATACTTTTCTATCCATAGGTAGAAACTATCCATAGGTAGAAAGTATGGACTATTATATACTGCTTGTTGAGCCAATGACTATTCATAATTACACATATTAAATGAAATATATTTAAGGTTAAATATATTTCATCGTGGTTTGAAATTCAATTGAATTTTATTTTTTTTTTTATTAGAGGAATGTTATGGTAAAACTTCGTTTGAAACGATGTGGTAGAAAGCAACGTGCGACTTGAAGGACATGATCGGCTGTGGATTTTTACATCCACCATTTTCCATAAAAATGAAGATGCTCTTGTCTCGACATAATTTGTTCTGTTCCATTAGGAATCTAATTTGTCTTAGATTGATAGTACGTGATGGAGCTCGAGTAGAAAAGATTGATTTATTTATCAAGGGGAAGAATCTAGGGTTAGTGCTAATCAATCAATAAGTTAGATCAACTTTGTAAATATATCTTCAATATCAATATAAAATAAAAAAAATCGAAAGGTTTAAACTTGAAACAAGTTAAAAAAAAAAGTTTTTTTTTCGATAAAAAGGTGTATCCTAGGAAATAAATTCTTCGTATTCTATTTCTATGGGTATTCCATTTATATAGAAAAAAATAACAAAAAACAAAAGGTATGTTGCTGCCCTTTTGAAAAGGAGTAAGGATCACCGAAGTAATGTCTAAATCCAATGATTTTACAAAGGAAAGATAAAGGATTCCGGAACAAGGAAACACTATTTTCAATTGTCTCAAGAAAGGGATCAGAATAATTGACTCGGGATGAGACAAACAAAAGAGGTTAGAGACGGCTCAATAAATGTTTAAGGATTCCCCTGGGACTATGTCAGAATTACCCAACTTGAGTTATGAGTACGAATGAAAAATTTTTTTATCGAGTTCGAGCCGTATGAGGATAAAACCTCTTATACGTTTCTGGGGGAGATTGTTTATGTGCATCTATCCCAATGAGCCATCTATCGAATCGTTGCAATTGATGTTCGATCCCGACGAGAAGGGAGAGATCTTCGAAAAGTGGGTTTTTATGATCCGATAAATAATCAAACTTATTCAAACGTTCCTGCTATTCTATATTTCCTTGAAAAAGGTGCTCAACCAACAGGAACTGTTTCTGACATTTTTAGGAAAGCAGATTTATTTAAAGAAAAAATTTCGAGTTAAAGTTAATTAGTTAAAATGAAAAGTTAATTAAAAGAAAAAAGACCAAAATAAAGAAAAAAGGGGGGGAGGAATAAATATATATATAAATATATATATAGTGTAATTATTTACCTACAATTTATTATCTATAATTTGTCCTTTTCCTGTTATAGGAATCCAGCAACAAACAAGGAATTAATCTTGTTTATCCTTTATTGATTGAATAAACCTGTCTGTCTTTATTTCTTCCTTATTTTATAAAAATTTCTGATTTATTTATATTTTTTTTGTTTGTGCCAATCCAACAAAAATCTTTATTTGATTTACTTCAGTTTTTTATTCGTTTTATCACCATTCTAGTCATATTTATATTGACAATGTTATATTGAACAAATATAATTGATCGTAGATAAAGAAATCTCTTTATCCTGACCCTATCTGTATTATTGGATTTGGTTTTCAATTCACTTCAGTCAAATGACGGGTTTGTATTGCCGAGTTTACTGTCATAGAAGATGTTTTTTTTTTCCTTAACTTGGGTTAAATAAAAAAATGTATAAAAAAATGGTTGGTCCGTCGGAATTTTGGCATTTCTATTAGGAATTTGGTGTTTTTTACTACGATCTATACATTTTTTTTCTAATTGATCAATAAATCAACAAGAAAGATTTGTTCTTAGTTCAATGTTTTGATTTGATGGGGTCGCGCAGTCTAATTCAATTGGTTTTTTTTCGATCGTATCTACATATCCAACTTTTGTTTTGAAGGGTTGGGTTGCTAACTCAACGGTAGAGTACTCGGCTTTTAAGTGCGACTATGATCTTTTACACATTTTGATGAAGCAATAAATTCGTCCAGACTTTTGGTAGAGTCTATAAGACCACGACTGATCCTCAAAGGTAATGAATGGAAAAAGCAGCATGTCGTAATACGTAATATAATAAAATAATAGATTTATTATTTTATTTTTATTGAAAAAATTTCAAATTAAAATGAAAGTGAAATTAAGAATTTATCCTTACTCAATTCTTACAATTTTTTTTGGTAGGGAAGTGGACAAAACAAATTAAAATTTATAGTTTGGTCTAGTGAATAAATGGATAGAGCTTCATGGCTCCAATTCCAATTCTGATAAACCAAAAAGCAACGAGCTTATGTTCTTAATTTGAATTAAATGATTACCCGATCTAGTTAGACGTTAAAAATGGATTAGTACCTGGTACCCTGGTACGGGAAAGGATGGGGTCTCCCGTGAGGAGACCATTGATTCTTTTTTTTTTTTTTATGAATCCTAAATATTTATTATTATGGGTTAGAGACGAATGTGTAAAAGAAACAGTATACTGATAAAGATAATTAATTCCAAAATCAAAAGAGCAATCAGGTTGCAAAAATAAAGGGTCATTATCCTCTTGTAATTATAACGAAGATAAACCATTTTTGATAGAAAAAGGGGAGTAAAAAAACCTATTGATTGGATTCCCTCTTTCCTTTACAGGTTTTTTATTATTATTGTATATATACATAATCTTCTTTATTATACATAATACTCTGTTTTGACCATATTGCACTATGTATCAGTTATTTTATAACTCAAGAAGTTCCTTCTACCTCTGCTTCACGTGGAAATATAAATGGAAGAATTACAAGGATATTTAGAAGAAGATAGATCTCGGCAACAACAGTTTCTATATCCACTTCTCTTTCAAGAATATATTTACGTATTTGCTTATGATCATGGGTTAAATAGTTCAATTTTTTATGAACCCCAAAACTCCTTGGGTTATGACAATAAATTTAGTTCAGTACTTGTGAAACGTTTAATTATTCGAATGTATCAAAAAAATTATTTGATTTATTCGGTTAATGATATTTACCAAAATTTATTTGTTGGGCATAACAATTATTTTTATTTTAATTTTTTTTCTCAGATTCTATCTGAAGGTTTTGCAGTCATTGTAGAAATTCCATTTTCGCTGCAGTTAATATCTTCCCTTGAAGAAAAAGAAATACCAAAATCTCACAATTTACAATCTAGTCATTCAATATTTCCTTTTTTAGAGGATAAATTATTGCATTTAAATTATCTGTCCGATATACTAATACCCTATCCCGTCCATATGGAAATCTTGGTCCAAATGCTTCAATCCTGGATCCAGGATGTTCTCTCTTTACATTTATTGCAGTTCCTTCTCCACGAATATTATAATTGGACTAGTCTCATTATTCCGAAAAAATCTATTTACGTATTTTCAAAAGAAAATAAAAGACTATTTTGGTTCTTATATAATTTATATATATATGAATACGAATTTCTATTAGTGTTTCCTTGTAAACAATCCTCTTTTTTACGATTAATATCTTCTGGAGTCCTTCTTGAGCGAATACATTTTTATGTAAAAATAGAACATCTTGGAGTGTGCCGAATTTTTTGTCAGAAGACTCTATGGA